AGCTTTGTCCGGACGTAAGTGATAAAGTTGTTAAATGCATTAATTTTTTTTGTATATATAATTAAAGATTTTTGAAATGTAGTTTAGTCCTTAAAGGTGTAATAATCGCTAGAAAAGGCTATGTTGTTTCATCCTAACAAAGGTAACATATTTTTTACAAAACTTTACAAAACTTAACAAGTTTTTTAAGTGTGTTAGAAAGTTTTAGGAAAAAAAGTTTGATAACGAATCAAATTTTTACAAGGGTTTAAACAAAAAATTGTAGTTACATTTATTCATCATTTATGTATTGTTGACTGCAATTAACCGATAATTAATCAGTTTAGTTAAATCTCGTTTTAGGGGTTTGGCGAGAAAAAAAATTTAACTAAACACGAAAAATTGTTGGTAGGGGGGTAGGGGGGTTTGCCATAAAAAAAAATGTATTTTTTTTAAGTTAAATTTTAATTTATATGATAGAATTTAGTATTATAGTTATTTTAATTGAAGTAGAATAATTGTTATAAAAATTTTTGATTTTTTCTAATGAGTGTGTAACGTGGAGTTTTATGAATAAATTTTTATATTAGAAAGTTTTAGGATAAAGTTTTTAAAATTTAGTTAAAATGTATCAAATTTTGTATCGTATTTTTTAGTGTTGTTTTTTTTTGTACAAAAATATGTCTACCAAGCATTAAGACAATAATACCATATAGGTAGCTTGCGCGAAGTCCATTGCACTGTTACTACAGGCTAGAAATCGGATCGGTAGGAGCACTGGAGATGTGGTCTGAAGGGAAAGAGAAATAAAAAATACCAGCCGCCAGAAAAACCAGGTATACTATGGGCAAGAGAGTGAAAGTAACTAACCCATTAACCAGAGGCCTTGGAAAAAGTGAGAAAGTGGTGATGGAGAGTAGAATGGTCCTGACCTAACAACCAGAGGCCTTGGAAAAAGTGAGAAAGTGGTGCAACCTCAAGTTATGGACGTGATACTAGGGAGAGGGGCCTTACAGACAGGGGTTGATGATTCTCACGTGAGAAGCCAGATCAATAAATAACCAGGTATAAAATACACTTCCGTGTTGAAGAGAAATATTTCAGGTAATGTCTGAATGTAAGATAAAGAAGGGTAGTGATTAATGGATATCCATGAGGTTATACATATATGCACAATATATAATAAACGTTCTAGAATCAGATAAATAGGATTAAAGTACTTAAATAATACTCGTATGGTGAATAATAATATGTACAAAAAGCAATTATGTATTATGTATAATATATAGTTACTAGTATATATAAGGATATTCATGGGGTAAATATTTAATGTACGATTATACATAGATGTATTATGTCTTATTAATAGGATAATGTATATATAATTTTTCATGGGGATAGTCAGTTAATGCACTATATACATGATAGTAAATAAATCATCACATGAAAAAATTACAAAAAGGGGGTGGTGGGGGATTTTTTGAGGTTCTTTAAAAGGTAAAAGCTAGTGGTGGGGGTAAGAAAACTGTATAAAGTGGTTAGTGGCAGAGGCAGGAAAGCCTTGTGGAGTGGCTAAGTGCTAGAGGCAAAAAAGCCGCATAAAGCGGCTAGTGGTAGAGGCAAAAAAGCCGCATAAAGCGGCTAGTGGTAGAGGCAAAAGTTGCACCTAGTGGCAGAAACAAGTTGCAGAAGATAGTTTAAGTAAAAATGCTAGTTTTGGGGGCTGGTGTTGGGGTTATAACCTCTCTTTTGATGTCCTAGGAGGTGGTCTCATTTCTGGTTTACAAGACCAGTGCTTTGGAGTTTAAGCTACTAGGACTAGGTTATCATTTAAGAAGTTTATTTTCTATTAGGGCAATTATTGGTATTAGGAGGAGGAAAATTGTAAAGTATAATGTGGAAGCTAGTTGGCCAATAATAATAAATGGATGTTCTACTGGTTGACCTCCAATTCATGTTAAAATAATAATGTCTGAAACTAGAAGTCAAAACATTGCTTGAGATATTGGACGATAGGATATAGTCCGTTGTTTTGACATGTGGGTTATTGGTAAAATAAGGAGAATTAGAATTGAAAATAGAAGAGCTATAACGCCACCAAGTTTATTTGGAATGGAACGAAGGATTGCGTAGGCAAAAAGGAAGTATCATTCTGGTTTAATGTGGGGAGGGGTAATTAGAGGATTTGCTGGCGTGAAGTTTTCTGGGTCTCCTAATAGATTTGGAGAAAACAGGGCTAAAAAAATGAGAAGTGCTAGTATTATTAGGGTGCCTAGTAGGTCTTTGTAAGAATAATAGGGGTGGAATGGAATTTTATCTGTGTTAGAGTTTAAACCTGCTGGGTTGTTTGAGCCTGTTTCGTGTAGGAAGAGTAGATGAATTATGGAAATACCTAAAATAATAAATGGTAGTATAAAGTGGAAGGTAAAGAATCGGGTAAGAGTTGCATTATCTACTGCAAACCCCCCCCATACCCATTCAACAAGAGTTGGGCCTAAATAAGGTATAGCAGAAAGAAGGTTGGTGATAACAGTGGCCCCTCAAAATGATATTTGTCCTCAAGGTAACACATAGCCTATAAAAGCTGTGGCTATTACGAGTAGGAGTAATAATACTCCGATACTTCAGGTTTCAGTATAAATATAGGATCCGTAGTAAAGACCTCGTCCAATGTGGAGATAAATGCAGATGAAGAATATGGATGCGCTATTAGCATGTAGGTTGCGGATAAGTCAGCCATGTTGTACATCTCGGTGAATGTGAGCAACTGATGAAAATGCAGAAGAAATATCTGCGGTATAATGTATAGCTAAAAATAAACCTGTAATAATTTGAATAATAAGGCAAATACCGAGGAGGGATCCAAAATTTCATCAAGCTGAAATATTTGATGGGGTTGGGAGGTCAATAAAGGAGGAATTAATAATTTTGAGGATGGGATGTTGTTTTCGTATATTTAGTGTCATGTTTATTTTAATAGTTGAATACAACGGTGGTTTTTCAAGTCGCAGGTTTTGGTGAAAGGCCAGATTAAAATGGTCATGTATTTTGTTGAATTTTTTGTAATTAGTTTAGTTGTTTCTTTAGTTGGTGTTGCGTCTAATCCATCTCCTTATTTTGGAGCAGGATGTTTAGTTGTTGCTGCTGGTATGGGTTGTGGGGTTTTAATATTATTGGGGGTTTCTTTTATCTCTCTTGTATTATTGTTGATTTACTTGGGTGGTATGTTAGTTGTTTTTGCTTATTCTGTTGCTTTGGCGTCTGATCCATTTCCTGAGTCATGAGGAAGCATTGGGGGTTTTTTTGGTGGATATTTTATGTTAATTTTGTTTTTATTATGATTGTCTGATGAAAAGGTGTTTGTTAGTTTTGGGTTAAATAATGCAGATTCGTGCGGGTTATCCATTATTCGTGTGGATTTAAGTGGTGTGTCATTATTATATTATTTGGGTGGATGAGGTTTATTAATTTGTGGATGAATATTGCTATTAATGTTGTTTGTTGTATTGGAATTAGTTCGTGGTTTAATGCGGGGAGGTCTTCGTGTTGTTAGGTTCATAGTATTGTAATAAAGCATGTTGAAGTGATAATAAAAATTGAGAGATAAAGTTTTATTAGACCTTTTTGTGCAATAGTGTTGGCTTTAATATTTGAAAGGTTGAGGGAGGTCAGTCCTTTAGGTCCAGTTTTTTCTAATCAAAGTAAATCATTAATGTGAAGGGCTATGTTTTGTCCTATACATAAGGAGGTTAATGGAAAGAGGCGGTGAATTGTTGGGTTGAAGAAGCCTAATTGGTTAGAGAATTCATGGTGTTTTAATCGTTTTGTGGTTATAAGTCAGGTAGTTTTTTTTGCAACTTGTAGGGCGAAAATTGCTCCTAGGGTTGCAATAATTAGAGTCATTAGTTTTATAGAGGTTGATATTGTAGTTGGGGTTGGTTTTGTTGGGAGAATAGTAATTATGAGGATCAAACCCGTTAGGATGCTTCCAATGGCTAGACGAATGAGGGGATTAGTAGGGGATGAAGTAGTTTCGTTTATTATTGAAGTTGTTGTTCGTGGGGTGTTTAGTAGAACATAAAAAGTTATTCGTATGGTGTAGGTGGCGGTTAATATTGTAGCAAAAAGGGTAAGTATGAGGGCTCAGGCGTTTAGATAGGAACTATTTATCGTTTCAATAATAATATCTTTTGAGTAGAAGCCTGATAAAAATGGGGTTCCTGTGAGAGCAAGGCTTCCGATAATTAAACAGGTAGCTGTAATTGGTAATATTTTTTGTATACCACCCATTTTTCGGACATCCTGTTCATTGTTTAGGTTGTGGATAATTACGCCTGAGCAGAGGAAAAGTAAGGCTTTAAAGAAGGCATGAGTTGAGATGTGAAGAAAGGCAAGTTGAGGTTGGTTTAGGCCAATAGTAACTATTATTAAACCCAGTTGGCTAGAAGTTGAAAAAGCAATAATTTTTTTAATATCATTTTGTGTTAGAGCACATAGGGCTGTAAAAAGTGTTGTAAGTGCTCCAAGGCAGAGGCATGTAGTTAGGGCTGTTTCATTAGCTTTTAGAATAGGATGGAGGCGAATAAGAAGGAAAACCCCAGCTACAACTATGGTGCTAGAGTGTAAGAGGGCTGAGACGGGTGTTGGGCCTTCTATAGCTGCTGGGAGTCAAGGGTGAAGTCCGAATTGGGCAGATTTACCGGCAGAGGCTAGAATTAAACCAAATAGTGGTAGGAGGGGAGGATTTTTTGTTTGGATGGTTATTTCTTGAATATTTCAAGTTGCAAGGTGTGTTGTAAGTCAAGCTAGGGCTAAGATGAGTCCAATATCTCCAACACGATTAAAGATAATAGCTTGGAGGGCTGCTGTGTTGGCATCGGGTCGGGTGAACCATCAGCCAATGAGTATAAAGGATATAATTCCTACGCTTTCTCAGCCAATAAATAGTTGAAATATGTTGTTTGCTGTAACAAGTGTTAGTATAGCTAATAGAAACACTAAAAGATATTTAAAGAATCGGCTTATATGTGGATCTGATGATATGTACCAGTTAGCGAATTCAAGAATAGATCATGTAACGAATAAGCAAATTGGGACAAATGTAAGGGAATATATATCTAAAACAATACTAATATTAATATCTATACCAGCAAGATTTGTTCATGTAATATTTGTTGTTGAGGCTTCTAATCCGTAGTTTATGAAGATGGCTAGAGGAATTAAGCTGATTTTAAATGCTAATTGTACGGCAGTTTTTGCATAGAGTATCCCCCATCCTATTATGAGAGGAATAGGGTTTAGGGTTGTAAGAATAGGGTGTGTTAAGATGAATATGGTTGTTAATAAGGCTGAGTGCAGGAGAAGATCGTGCAGCATTACTTTTACTTGGACTTGCACCAAGGTTTTTGGTACCTAAAACCAATGGATTTCTTCTTTCCTATATAAGTAAGAAGCCTAAGGGTTTAATCTTAGTTATTTGAGTTAGCAGCTCTAATTGTTTAAACGCTTCTTGGTAAACAAGAAGTTGGGTGACTTCTGTCTTTAGAATCACAATCTAATATTTTTATAAACTATGTTTACAAGTAAATAAACCTGAGATTAGGGTTGGTTTTATAATGAGAAGTCCTATTGGTAGTACATGTAAAGTAAGGATTAGGTGTTCTCGAGTATGTGTTGGGGGAAGAAGTTGAAATTGGGTTGAAATTGTTCCTCGTTGTGTTATTAAATACATGTATAAGGAGTAGGCAGCGGTAATAAGGGTTCCAAGTCCTGTTAGGATAATTGTAAGGGGTACTCAGTTAAATAGTGTAATAATAATTAATAATTCACCAAATAGGTTAGTTGAAGGTGGTATGGCTATATTGGTGAGGTTAATAATTAATCATCAGGTTGATATTAATGGGAAAGCAAGTTGTAGACCTCGAACAAGAAGTAGTGTTCGGGTGTGTGTACGTTCATAATTAGTGTTTGCTAAAGTAAAGAGGGCGGAGGATGTTAAGCCGTGTGCAATTATTAAGATTATTGCTCCAGTCAGACCTCATGGGGTTTGTAGAATAATTGCGGCGGTTACTAGACCTATGTGGCTAACAGATGAATAAGCAATTAGAGCTTTTAAGTCTGTTTGTCGTAGACAAATTGAGCTAGTTATTAGGATGCCTCAAAGTGCTAGGATTAAGATTGGGAATATAAGGGTTGAGGGGTGTGGATTTAGCATAGATGAAATGCGAATTAACCCATATCCTCCTAATTTTAGTAAAATTGCGGCTAGTACTATTGAACCGGCGATTGGGGCTTCTACATGAGCTTTTGGGAGTCAAAGGTGGAGGCCATATAAGGGAATTTTAACTATAAAGGCTAGTAGGCAGGCAAATCAGAATAGCTGGTTTGAGTTTGTAGGGGTAAGTTCTGATTGAGTGAGGAAAAAGAGTCCTATTAAAGTGTGTAAGTGGTTATTGTTTAAATATAGTAGGGCAATTAAAAGAGGTAGTGAGCTTGCTAGCGTATAAAATAAGAAATAAAGGCTGGCATTTAAACGTTCGGCTTGGTTTCCCCAGCGTGTAATAATAATTAAAGTTGGAATTAGTGTTGCTTCAAATGAAATATAAAATAAAATAAAATTTGAGGCTGTAAAGGTTAAAATAAGGGTTGTTTGTAGTGTTGCTAGAGTTGCTAAAAATATGCGTTTTCGATTTAATGGTTCGGTTTTTAAATGATTTTGACTGGCTAAGACTATAAGTGGCAGTAGTCAGCAGGAAAGAATAATTAATGGGGTAGAAATAGTATCAGTAAAGAAGTAGGAGTTTACATTAGAAAATTTTAGGAAGAGTGGATAATTAAAATTTGATAAGCTTAAGAGGGTAATTAATATTGAATAGCTTACTATAACTAAAAAAAGAGTGTTTGAGTTTAGTAGGAGGGCTGAAGGAATTAAAAGAGTTGTTGGAATTATAATTTTTAGCATTTTAGTAGGTTTAAGGTTTTTATATGGTCGGTTCCATGAGTTCGTGAGGTGGCAACTATAAGAGCAAGACCTGTGCTGGCTTCACAAGCGGATAATGTTAGAAGTAGGATGGGTAGTATGGTGGTGGTTGGGATGTTTATGGTTGAGGTAATTGAAGATATTATTAAGTAAAGTGTTAATATTATCCCTTCAAGGCAAATTAGGATTGATATAAAGTGAATTCGATGAAAGGATAAACCTAACAAGTTTAATAAGAAGGAGGTATTTAGTGAAAAGAGAATTGTTGACATGTTAGGGGTTCTGATGTAGTCAGAATTTTCTAAGTCGAAATTAGTAGTCTTGATTAGACTAACCCCTTATTCAGCCCAGTCTAGGCCGCCTTGAGTTCATTCATATATAAGACCAATAGCTAAAAGGGTGATGATTATAGATGTTCATATAATAGTTGTGGTGGGTTGTGATATATTAATTGCTCATGGGGTGGGGAGAAGTAGGGCAATTTCTAAATCAAAAAGGAGAAATAAAATGGCTACTAGGAAAAATCGAATGGAAAATGGGAGCCGAGCAGAGCCTAAAGGGTCGAATCCACATTCGTAAGGGGAGAGTTTTTCTGTATCTGGTAGTGTTTGTGGAAGCCAAAAGCTAATTAAAATTAAGAGGGTGGAGATTGTTGTGGAGATAATTAATATACTTATAAGGTTCATTACTTTTTCTCAAGTATTGAGATTGGATGAGTGGAAGTCATCTATATTAATTATATTAAAAAAGTATGAACCTCATCAGTAAATTGATACATATAGGAATAATCATACAACATCTACAAAGTGTCAGTATCAGGCGGCTGCTTCAAATCCAAAGTGGTGATTGGTTGTAAAATGATAAAATGTTTGTCGAATTAAGCAAATAAGAAGAAAGGTTGAACCAATTATTACGTGGAGACCGTGAAATCCTGTGGCTACAAAAAAGGTGGCGCCGTAAACGCTATCTGAAATAGTAAAGGAGGTTTCGTAATACTCACTTGCTTGTAGTATTGTAAAATATAAGCCGAGTAAAATTGTTAAAGTTAATGCTTGGATAGTGTCTTTTCGTTTTCCTTCTATTAGAGCATGGTGGGCTCATGTTACTGTTACTCCGGAGGCAAGTAGGATGGCGGTATTTAATAGTGGAATTTCAAAGGCATTTAGAGGTTGAATTCCCGTCGGAGGTCAGTGGCTACCAAGTTCTGGGGTTGGAGCCAGACTTGAGTGATAAAAAGCCCAGAAAAAGCCTAGAAAGAATAGTACTTCAGATGTAATGAATAGAATTATACCACATCGAAGTCCTTTTTGTACTGGTATTGTGTGGTGACCTTGATAAGTTCCTTCACGGATAACATCTCGTCATCATTGAAGCATGGTTAATATTATAATAATTAGGCCTAAGTATATAATATTTGTGTTATTGAAGTGAAATCATGCTGCTAAACCAGATGTTAATAATAAAGCTGCGATGGCTCCTGTCAAAGGTCATGGGCTGGGGTCTACTATGTGAAAGGGGTGTGCTTGTTGGGTCATTAGATGTTTTCTTGTAAGTAAAGGGTTAAGAGTAAGATGAAGACATATGCTTGAATCAAAGCAACAGCTATTTCTAGACAGGTTAATAAGATAAGAATAATTAAAGTTATTGATGCGGTTACGGTTATAGTATTTGCAAGAACAAGAACTGCTGTTGAGGTGAGTTGGATTAGTAAATGTCCGGCTGTTAGATTGGCTGTTAGTCGTACGCCTAATGCAATTGGGCGAATGAGAAGGCTGACTGTTTCAATGATAATTAACATTGGAATTAAGGGGGTTGGTGTCCCTTCTGGAAGAAGGTGGCCTAGTGATGTTGTGGGTTGATTTCGTAAGCCAGTTAAAACAGTTATTAATCAAGTTGGAATAGCTAGGGCTATATTTATTGAAAGTTGAGTAGTTGGGGTAAAGGTGTAGGGTAATAGGCCTAGGGTATTAAATAATATAAGTATTAGTATTAAGGTTATAAGGGTACTTGTTCATTTATGGCCCGCATTATTAATTGGTAATATTATTTGTTTCGTAGTGTTAAGAATAAGGGAAGATTGAATAGTTGAATATCGGTTTTGGATGAGGCGGTTAGTGGTAAATCAGATAGTTAAAGGAAATAAAAGGGCTAGAATAATTAATGGAATACCTAGGGTATAGGGGATACTAAATTGATTAAAGAAGTTTAAAATCATGGTCAGGTTCAGTGGTAATTGTAAGTTTTTTTAATATATTGTGGAATTGAGGGGTGGGGATAGGTGTTTAAAATTTTTGTAATTAAACAGATGGTGGTGGTTCAGATTAGTATAAAAATCATGAATCAAGGGGTAGGATTAAGTTGAGGCATGTCACTAAGGGAAATTAGTCTCCCTCTCTAGCTTAAAAGGCTAGTGCTGGTGTTAGCTTCTTAGTGATGTGTTTATAATTTTAGATCAGGCTTCAAAATATTTTAAGGGTATAGATTCTACAACAATGGGTATAAAGCTATGGTTTGAGCCACAAATTTCTGAACATTGACCATAGTATAAGCCAGGGTGTGATGTAATTAGAGTTGTTTGATTTAATCGACCCGGGACTGCATCAGTTTTAATGCCAAGTGCTGGTACTGCTCATGAGTGTAAAACATCTTCTGCTGAGACTAGTATTCGGATGGGGGATTCTATTGGAACAACAATACGATGATCAACTTCTAGTAAGCGAAAGTGTCCTGGGTACAGGTCGTATGTGGGAATTATATATGAGTCAAATAGAAGGTTTTGATAGTCTGTATATTCGTAGCTCCAATATCATTGGTGACCAATAGTTTTGATGGTCAAATGTGGATTGTTAAGTTCATCTATTAAATAAAGAATTTGTAGGGAGGGGAGTGCAATTAGGATTAAAATAATCGCAGGAAGAATAGTTCACACGACTTCTACTTCTTGGGCGTCTATGGTGTTGGTGTGTGTAAGTTTTGTTGATAATATAAGACTAATAATATATAGTACTAAGGCACTAATTAGGAAAACAATTATTAATGCATGATCGTGGAAGTGAAGTAGTTCTTCTATAATAGGGGATGCTGCGTTTTGTAAACCAAGCTGTGCGGAGTGTGCCACTAAAGCCCACAAGTTCTTGGTGTCTTGTAATTTAGCGCTGACAGAGCTATGTAATGAGTTTACTAGGGCTTTATTAGGGGAGAAACATAAGAGGTTGTGTGGCTGGCTTGAAACTAGTTAGAGGTGGTTCAAATCCCCCCTCCCTTGGGCTTGTACGTATACTGATTCTTCATAAGTGTGATATGGAGGGGGGCAGCCGTGAAGTCATTCTAAATTTGTATTTATTAATTCTAAAGTTTGTACTTCGCGTTTACTTGTTAAAGCCTCTCAAATAATAAATACTATTATAATTACAGCTGTTAAAGAAATTAAAGAGCCAATTGATGAAATAGAATTTCAGAGGGTGTATGCATCTGGGTAATCAGAGTAGCGTCGGGGTATGCCGGCTAATCCAAGAAAGTGTTGTGGAAAGAATGTTATGTTAACCCCAATAAATATTACGCCAAATTGTGCTTTTGCTCATGAGGTGTGTAAGGTATAGCCTGTAAAAAGTGGAAATCAGTGGACAAATCCACCCATAATTGCAAACACAGCTCCTATTGATAAAACATAATGGAAGTGAGCAACTACATAGTAGGTATCATGTAAAATAATGTCTAGTGAAGAGTTAGCTAGGATAATACCTGTAAGACCACCCACTGTAAATAAAAAAATAAAACCCAGGGCTCAAAGTATAGCGGCATTTCATTTGATTGTTCCTCCGTGAAGGGTTGCGAGTCAACTAAATACTTTTACCCCTGTAGGAATTGCGATGATTATTGTAGCAGAGGTAAAGTAAGCTCGGGTATCAACGTCTATTCCCACGGTGAATATGTGGTGGGCTCAAACAATAAAGCCTAAAAAGCCAATTGATATTATAGCTCAAACTATGCCTATATAGCCAAAGGGTTCTTTTTTTCCTGCATAGTATGTTACGATGTGAGAAATTATACCAAAGCCAGGAAGAATAAGGATATATACTTCTGGGTGACCAAAGAATCAGAATAAGTGTTGGTAAAGAATAGGATCTCCTCCTCCTGCAGGATCAAAAAAGGATGTGTTTAAGTTTCGATCTGTTAATAATATTGTAATTCCTGCGGCTAAAACAGGAAGGGAAAGAAGAAGTAGTACTGCTGTAATTAGGACTGATCAAACAAATAATGGGGTTTGGTATTGTGATATATTAGGAGGTTTTATGTTGATGCAGGTGGTAATAAAATTAATTGCACCTAGGATTGAGGAAATACCTGCTAAATGAAGTGAGAAGATAGTTAGATCCACAGATGCCCCTGCGTGGGCAAGGTTACCAGCTAATGGTGGGTAGACAGTTCAGCCGGTGCCTGCGCCGGCTTCAATACCAGAGGAGGCCAGTAAAAGTAGTAAAGATGGGGGTAATAACCAGAAGCTTATGTTGTTTATTCGTGGGAATGCTATATCAGGTGCGCCAATTATTAGAGGAATTAATCAGTTTCCGAATCCACCAATTATTACAGGCATTACTAAGAAGAAAATTATAACAAAAGCATGGGCTGTAACAACAACATTGTAAACTTGATCGTCTCCAAGAAGTGTGCCAGGTTGGCTTAGTTCGGTTCGAATTAAAAGACTTAGAGCTGTACCTACTATGCCAGCTCAGGCACCAAATAATAAATATAGGGTGCCAATATCTTTATGGTTTGTTGAAAAGAATCAACGAATTAATGACATAGGTAGGATGGTCGAGTGACTGGCGGAAGGCTGTAAACCTTCAGACGGGTTTAATTCCCTCCTACCAGAGAGTCACGTGGTGATTCCACGCCAAAATGCAAATTTGGAGACGCACCCTTAAAAGTGCCGGGGCTTCCCCCGTTTTTTTTTTCGAACGGGGGAAGGGGCGGATGGAAGCCCACTGGTTAGGGTTTTTAGCTGTTAACTAAAGTTTTGCAGGATCGAGGCCTGTCCATCTAGTTAGGCTTTAGCTTAATTAAAGTGTTTGGGTTGCATTCAGAAGATGTATATTAAAGTTATACAGGTCTTAATCAGAAGCTAGGGTGTTAGTACCCTGTTTGGGGCTTTGAAGGCCTCTGGTTTAATGTAACCTAAGATTCTAGGTATAAATAATGGGTATAACTGGGGTTAATAAGAGTAAAATAGTGATTGTTGGGGTTATATTAGTTGATTTAGCGGGTTTAAATCGTCACTTTATTAAATTACTAGTTGTAGTTGGATGTACTGTTAGTGTTGTAGTATATGTTAAGCGCATATAAAATATTAAGCTTAAAAGTGATGTAAGAGTAAGTGTAGTTGCTAGTGGGATGAGGTGGTTAGTGGTTAATTCTTCTAGAATTAATCATTTGGGTATGAAGCCGGATAAGGGAGGGAGGCCTCCTAATGCTATGAAAATAACTATTGTTATTGTGCATGATGTTGGGGAGGTTGTTCATAATACTCCTAGATCTTTAATAGTTTTTGTTGTTGAGGTAATAAGAATTAAAAAAATGGGGATAGTTATGAGGAGATATATTGTTAGGGTAAAGAGCAGTAGTTTTTGGGAAGTGGACAGGATAGCAAACATTCATCCTAAGTGTCCAATTGATGAATATGCTATAATTTTTCGTAGTTGTGTTTGGTTAAGTCCAGATCATCCGCTGATTAGTGTAGAAGAAGTGGCTAGTAATAATAAGATTACTATTGGGAGTTGATTAGCGGTTAGGTAAAGTAAAAATATTGGTGGTAATTTTTGTCATGTTGTAATAATTAAGGCTGTTATTGTGTTAACACCTTGTATAACTTCTGGTAGTCAAAAGTGTATTGGGACGAGTCCTAGTTTTATGGCCAGTGCAATTGTTAGTAGGGAAGGAGTTGGATGGGCAGTTAGTTGGGTAATATCTCAGGTTCCTGTATGATAGGCGTTAAAGATGCTAGAAAATAAGATAATGGATGAGGCTATTATTTGAATAATAAAATATTTTGTAGCAGCTTCAGTAGCTCGTGGGTGGTGTTGTTTAGCTAAAATTGGAATAATAGCTAGTGTATTTATTTCTAGGCCAACTCATGCTATAAATCAATGGTAGCTGGTAGCAGTAATGATTGTTCCGAGGGCTAAGTTGGAAATTATTATGGATAAAATAAAGGGGTTCATTAGTAAAGGAGGGGTTTTTACCAACATTTTTGGGGTATGGGCCCAAGAGCTTTATTAGCTGACTTTACTAGAAGGTTGTATAATGGAAGTACAAAGAGTTTTGGAGTCTTAAGTGTGGGTTCGAATCCTATTCTTCTAGAGGAGGTGAGGGTAATAATCCCTGTGGTTTACTCTATCAAAGTAACCCCTGGATACTCGGGCACACGTCCGGTAATTTAATTTAGTGGGGGGAGGCCAGATAGTGAGATTGGAAATGAAATATATCATAAGTAGAGTGCCAATGTGGCAGGAAGAAACTGTTTTCATAAGAGGTGTATTAGTTGATCATAACGAAATCGTGGGTATGAGGCGCGAATTCATAAAAATATTATAGTTAGTAAGGTGCTTTTTGTCATGAGATTAATTGTAAAAAGTTCTGTTTGTGAAGTTAGAGTTGGGCTAAAAAATAAAATACATGAGAGAGTGTTTATTATTAAAATATTTGCATATTCGGCTAAGAAGAAAAGTGCGAATGGTCCGGCTGCATATTCAACGTTGAATCCTGACACCAGTTCGGATTCTCCTTCAGTTAGGTCAAATGGTGCACGGTTTGTCTCTGCTAAAGTTGATACAAATCATATTATTGTGAGAGGTCATGTTGATAAGACCAGTCAATTGTGCTCTTGTATAATAATAAGGGTGTGTATTGTGAAGGTACCTGTAATTATAATGACTGAGAGTAGGATTATACCTAGGGTCACCTCATATGAAATGGTTTGTGCGATAGCTCGTAGGGCTCCTATTAGGGCATATTTTGAGTTTGATGCTCACCCAGATCAAAGAATAGTATATACTATTATACTCGAGAGGGCTAGTAAAAATAAAAGACCTAAGTTTATATCTGCTATAGGGTATGGTATAGGTATGGGGGTCCATATTATAAGAGCCAGTGATAGGGCTAAAGTTGGTGCTATAATAAAGAGTATGGGTGATGCTTGTATTGGGTTAATAGGTTCTTTAATAAATAGTTTAATTCCATCAGCGATTGGTTGTAGTATTCCTAGGGGCCCTACTATATTTGGTCCTTTTCGTAATTGTATGTAACCTAAGATTTTGCGTTCAAGTAATGTTAGAAATGCTACGGCGATAAGAATAGAAATAACATATATAATTGGGTTAATAAGGTAGGATAAAAAATTACACATTATTAAGAAGAGAATTTGCTTCTCTGTAGAAAGATTTTAGATCTTTTGCATTACTTGGCTCTGCCACCTTAATAAATTCTGATTTTGAATTATACGGTGGTATAATTACTACTTTAGTAATATCAGTAGTTTTAATTTGGACTTTTTTTGGTATTGGTCCTACTATCTTTGTCCTTTCGTACTGAAGATAGTGCCGCATAGATAGAAACCGACCTGGATTTCTCCGGTCTGAACTCAGATCACGTAGGACTGATTAATCGTTGAACAAACGAACCTTTAATGGCGGCTGCACCATTGGGGTGTCCTGATCCAACATCGAGGTCGTAAACCCCCTTGTCGATATGGACTCTAGGAGGGGATGGCGCTGTTATCCCTGGGGTAACTTGGTTCAGTGGTCAGACAATGTTATACATTGCTGGGTCTAATAAAGTTTTTGGTTTGTTAATCTTGAAGATAAAAGATTTTGGAGGTTTTATTGTACTCCGAAGTCGCCCCAACTAAAAACCTGAGGAGCATGCAGGGTGTGTTTGGTTTGAAGCTCCACAGGGTCTTCTCGTCTTATGTTTTTATTTCAGCTTTTGTACTGAAAGATTAATTTCATTGGTTGGTCCGTAAGAGACAGATTAGTCCTCATTTAGCCATTCATTCTAGTCTCTATTTAAGAGACAATTGATTATGCTACCTTTGCACGGTTAGGATACCGCGGCCGTTTAAAAGCGTCACTGGGCAGGCGAGACCTTTAATACTTGTTAAGCTAAAGGCTATGTTTTTGGTAAACAGTTGGGACTAGTTTTTGCCGAGTTCCTTTTACGGTTTTTCACCTTTCTTTTTTGCACACCTGTGTTGGGGTAACAAGATGAAATAACATTTTGGCTAGGTAAAATATTAGGGTTTGATTTGTTAATTGTCAGTAGTTTTTCTATTCTGATTTAAGTGAGTGCTAAGAGAATTATTTCTTATTACTAATTTTAGCATTAGTGTTTCTATATTAATATAGAATGACTCACATTGTATCTGGAGATTTTGTAAGTTGTTAGTATTTTTTAATTTTTGCTGTAACGCGGTTTTTGGTGGCTGCTTTGAAGCCTACTGGGGTAGTAAGTTTAGATTTCTCTCAGTTCGGGCTGTATTCCGGTTCAATGGGGCTGTACCTCCATTGATTTTCTTTAGGTTAAAATATAATTTTAGATGTAATTTAAATAAGACCTAAAGTTGAACTAAATTCTTTTATGAGTAACCAGCTATCACCAGGCTCGGTAGGTTTTTTGCCTCTATTTTTAGGTCTTCCCACCCTATTGCTACAGGGATGGGTTTGCTCTTGGTTATGCTGCCCAAAAATAGCTCGCTTGGTTTCGGGAAAGCAGGCTGAAGGTCTCTTTGTTTGAAAAGGTTTTGCTAAACCATAATGCAAGAGGTACAGGGTTTGGTCTTTACTGTGTTGTGCTTTATGTTTTTCACCATTCTTTCATTGTTCCCTTGCGGTACTTGTAAGGCTAATTTGTGGTGTTCGATCACATTTACTGGCCTAAATAAATGTTTTGGTTGGGTTTGTTATGGGGGTTTTGTGTGTTTAGTTGCTAGATTTTTGGGCTCAAAAAGGTCGTGGTTGTGCGGCATCTCCTAGTTGTAAGCTGGGTGCTTTTATAAGCTACTTTTTGTTAGTCCAAGCACACCTTCCGGTACGCTTACCATGTTACGACTTACCTCCTCTTGTATTAAATTTTGATTTATATAAAATAATGTTTGTTTGAGGAGGGTGACGGGCGGTGTGTACGCGTCCCAGAGCGTTGTTAAAGCAGACACTCTTATCTACTTTACTACTAAATTCACCTTCATGCATTGTTTCATAGTGCCTTTCGTATCTTTTAAGATAAAAAATGTAGCCAATCGCTTCCCTAACATGTGCTACACCTTGACCTGACGTATTAACGGTTGAGCAATTGTGTCTACTGTTTAACCCTCAAGGGGTAGGCTGTCGACGGCGGTATATAAGCTGGTATGCTAGTTAGGGTGGGGTGGAACGGGGGTTATCGATTATAGGACAGGCTCCTCTAGGTCGATATGGGACACCGTCAAGTCCTTTGAGTTTCAAGTTTTTTACTTGTAGTTCTCTGGCGGAGAGTGTTGTATTATGATTAAATCAATGTTTAGGGCTTAGCATAGTAGGGTATCTAATCCTAGTTTGTTTCTAAGCTTTCGTGAGGTCAAGAAGGTAAAATTAAAAGTGTCTTTGTTGGTTTTCTCTATTTCTTTAGTATTTTACAACTAGGTTGTAGGTTTAAACATTTTTAATATTAAGAGTCTCTAGTCACATTTTACGCCGTTTGTCATTATTTTTAGCCTTTCGTATAACCGCGGTGGCTGGCACGAAATTGACCGGCCTTAGGTTATTATAGTTGAGTCAAGTTTTCACTTATAGCTCAATGTTTATTACTGCTGATTCACCCGTGGGGGTGTGGCGTGGCAAGGCGTCGTGGGCTCGGGTTTAAGTGGGTGCCTGATGCCTGCTCCAATATGTCTTTTTAGGGGTAGTGGGCATTTTCACTGGTTTGCTGAAGCTTGCATGTATAATCTTAATAAAAAATAACGGTAAGCCCAGGACCAAAACTTTTGTCTGAGGAGGTTTTGCTTTTCCTCATCTCGGCATTTTCAGTGCCGTGCTTTCAAAAAAATAAGCTACAATGAC